CAGTCCTTCCCATGGGTTAGTGTCCCACCAAATAATTGGAGGAGTGAAATCCTAATCTAATTCAAAAAAAGCAGTAAGTCCAAGGAAATAAACTAATAAAAAATACGTATTTTTTTTTTTTCGGATTAAACAAAGGGATTCGCAAATAAAAGTGCTAACGCTACAACCAGTCCATAAATTGTTAAAGCTTCCATAAAAGCCAGACTAAGCAATAAAGTACCTCGTATTTTTCCCTCCGCCTCGGGCTGTCTCGCGATCCCTTCTACAGCTTGGCCCGCAGCAGTACCTTGACCAACCCCAGGTCCAATAGAAGCAAGCCCGACGGCCAACCCAGCAGCAATAACGGAAGCGGCAGAAATCAGTGGATTCATGATAAGTTCCTCACACCAAAATAAGTAAATAGTTAATGATACGATCAACCAATAAATTATGACTTAATTATTCCATCGCTAAGATCTATACAGTCGAAGGAAATAAGAACTCGGAATTGAAGTAATAATATTATTATTGAATTATCAGAACGGCTTCGATATTTCTTTTTTAGTTTTTATTCACAGAATTTTTTTGAATCCATACCATTCTTTTTGAATTTTTCGTTTTTTCTTATTTTCTTGATTGAATCTCTTTATTCAATAGTCACTTTATTTTATTCATTTAATATTCAATTCACAACTACAAAGGAAATGGAGGGGATTCCATTGGAATTCCTATCTAAATTCACAGTAATAGAGCCGCTTAGATATTACATATATAACTAATTAATATCTAATATTACATATACATGTGTTTCTTGGATAACGTAAATCAACCATTCATATCTTACATTCAATCGGATTATAGAATCATTCTTCGAAACATTCACAAGAGTTGTCTTATACTAATTAGAGTACATACATCTAGTTCGGCCCCCCCTAACCAATCCATTTTTTTTTATAAATTTGAAGTTTTTTGTAAATCTTTATTTTTTCTTTTTTACTCGCCGACGCAGGTACAATCAATCTACATGGACAAATTCGTTAGATCGAATCGTTGCATCGAAATAGAAGTATTTGATTGATCTAAGTTCAGGTAATTTATTATTTATTAAAATTCTCTTTTGGTCAACCGTTTAATTGGATGAAATCAACTTGAATGGGAATTCTTCTATATAACAATAGCATCTTTTTTAAAATAGCACACTATAATACTATAAGTATTACAATCCTAATTATTATTCAGATTATGATTACTAATATCTAATAATATTGGATATTGGAATTAAATGAACAAAACAATATAAAGATAGTATTCATTGGGGGGGGGGGATAAATAGACCGAACTGGAATTTTAGGAAAAAGATCTTTTCGATCTCTTTCCTTTTTTTTACTTCCCCTTTTGTTTGTTGCAATTCCCTAATACCGCTAATATCTTATTTTTGACTATTACTTCTATACTTTATATAGTTTATATTTATATAATTTATCTATTTATTTTTATATATTATGCTCCTTAAGCAGATTACCTTGATACGCACATATATTGCGTAAGGCTTAAACCAAAAAAAGACTATTTCGAAAACTAGTCAATGATGACCCTCCATGGATTCGCCTATATAAGCCGCAGCTAAAGTTGCAAAAATAAGAGCTTGAATACCGCTTGTAAATAATCCAAGTAACATGACGGGTATAGGAACCACTGAAGGTACTAAAGAAACAAGAACAAGAACTACTAATTCATCAGCTAATATATTTCCGAAAAGTCGAAAACTAAGTGATAGGGGTTTTGTGAAATCTTCTAAAATATTAATGGGTAAAAGGATTGGAGTTGGTTGAATGTATTTACCAAAATAACCTAATCCTTTTTTACTAAGACCCGCATAGAAATATGCTACTGACGTGAGTAAAGCTAAAGCAACAGTAGTATTTATATCATTTGTAGGCGCGGCTAATTCCCCATGAGGTAACTGTATGATTTTCCAAGGTAAAAGAGCACCCGACCAATTCGAAACAAAAATAAATAGAAACAAAGTTCCAATAAAGGGAACCCATGGACCGTATTCTTCGCCAATCTGAGTTTTGCTCACATCTCGAATGAATTCAAGAACATATTCGAAGAAATTCTGACTGTCAGTAGGAATGGTTTGTGGATTACGAACAGCTATAATGGCTGAACCTAATAAGATAGCAATTACAACCCAAGAAGTAATAATTACTTGGGCATGGACTTGAAAACCTCCTATTTTCCAATAGAAATGTTGGCCGACTTCCACACCGGATATATCGTATAAGCCTTTTAGTGTGTTGATATAACATAATAGAACATTCATATTGCCCTCTGAAAAAAATAGAACTTTAAAAAGAATTATTTTGATTCAACCTTCTCTTTTTTCGACTTGCCTAGTTGACTTATATATATTTGTATACCAATTAATTACATAATATCCCTAGTTACTTGTATCTCTTTTAGGAAGCATAACCGATTTCATAAATCTATGGAGTTCCCAAAATAATTTTTTTATTTTATTATTCATTATTAATATGAATCAAGGATTTCGTATATAACTAGAACGACCCTCACAAATTGCAAATACTAATTTGTTAAGAATTAATCGGATTGAAGCTATCGCGTCATCATTTGCTGGGATCGAAATATCAGCGAGACTTGGGTCACAATTTGTATCGATTAAACAAATCGTTGGAATTCCCAAAATCATACATTCTCGAAGAGCCATATATTCTTCTTGCTGATCAACGATTATTACAATATCGGGTAATCCAGTCATATATTTGATCCCGCCCAGATATGTTTGCAAGTGAGATAATTGTCTCTTCAACATAGCTGAATCTCTTTTCGGAAGACGATTGAGTCTCCCCATCTTTTGTTCCGTTCTCAAGTCCCTGAACTTATGAAGTATCGTTTCCGTAGTATACCAATTCGTTAACATACCGCCTAGCCATTTTTTATTAACATAATGACAACGGGCCCTTATTGCAGCCCGTGCTACTGAATCGGCTGCTTTATTTTTGGTACCAACAATTAAGAATTGCTTTCCCCTACTTGCTGTATCAAAAACTAAATCACAAGCTTCTGATAAAAAACGGGCAGTTCTAATAAGATTTATAATATGAATACCTTTACGCTTTGAAGAGATATAAGGTTCCATTCTAGGATTCCATTTACTAGTACCATGACCAAAATGAACTCCTGCTTCCATCATTTCTTCCAAATGGATGTTCCAATATCTTCTTGTCATTTATTTATCCGCACCTCCTTTCTTTTTATTAAAAAAAAGAGAGACGGGGTGCCCTGAAATAGAAATAAATAATTGTTCCGATGGAACCTTCGTTTCTACCTCTAACGGATATTGGCCATTGATACACGATTCAAACCATTAATATTAATTTCTTTCTATTCTATTTGTTATTTTATTATCTTTATTACTATATACCAAATAAAAATAAAAAATAAAAAAATGACCGCAAATACAAATAGCTAAAAAGAAAGGGGGTGAATCCGCTCTTAGGAATCATTCAACCCTCGAAATGATTGTCTCAGTGTATCGTGTAAATTCCTTGAAATGAAAAAATCAAATAATTCTCTGTGGTGGAACAAAATATCTCGCATTTCTGCCTCGAATAGTTTATTGTTTTTGGTTTCCAAAGGAATGTTGGTATGTTGCCTTGAACGTTGCACTAATCCGTTGAATCCCGTACCAACGGGTATCATCCCCCCTAGAACAACGTTCTCTTTCAGACCTTTCAACCAATCGATACGACCCCGGAGAGCGGCTTTTGCTAAAACTCGAGCAGTTTCTTGAAAACTTGCTTCGGATATAAAACTTTGAGTATTTAGAGATGCTTTCGTTATTCCCAATAAGATAGCTCGGTAACAGATCGCTTCTTCCAAAGCGCGCCCTGTTCGTTCCGCCCGCAACAATTCAATCAGTTCTCCGGGTGAAAAAACATTAGACATTCCCTCTTCTGAAACCAACACTTTTGATGTTATTTGACGCACAATAATTTCTATATGTCGATTATGAATCTGCACCCCCTGAGATCTATAAACTTTTTGGATCTTATTAACCAAAGAGATACGCCCTTGCACTATAGTTAGCTCAGCACCAATCAAGAATCTCCAAGGAATTCCAATAATTTTTGTTATACTCTTGTTCCAACCCTCCATTCTCTTTTCTAGGTTCATCGATATTGAATCAATCGAACGCACTTCTAACACTTGTTCCACTTTTGGAAGACCTTGCGTTATATCCCTAGATCTCGATTTTTCATATATAAATGTAACTAATGTATCTCCTTTGTAAAGGATTTCTCCATAATGGCCATGAACGGTTGCTCCCGGAGTGGCCAAATAAGCTTTAGCCGATCTTATTACTACAGAGTCAATTTGAACAATTAGAACTTGACCCGATTTTAAGTGCGGTCCGTTTTTGGATATACATAAATTTTCACAAATAAACTGCCCAAGGCTAATTATTCTAGACGCTTCTTCACAATAATTATGATGGAGAAAATTCCAATTCAAATTGAATGGATTCAAAACGATGTTACCGCGCGGATCGGGATTATTATAAATAGAAACCCTACCATTTTCATCCATTAAATAATATTTAAGCACTTGAAAAGTCTGTTTGAAATTGTCAAGTTGTAAATATTTAGTTCCCGAGATCTGATTATAAGTTATTAAATGGTAAAATGAATAAAAATGCGCAATTTGAGGGGTTCTTCCTAATCCTAAAGGTCCCAAGGAATTCCTAATTGGAATTAGACTATCTCTTTTCATTGATTCTTTTTTTATTACATCATTGTAATATTTTACATCGTTGAATGGACCCATTTGAAAACAATTAGATGCTGACAAAATTATAAAAGACTGGCATTCCTTATTCCTCTTCAACAACGTACGAATAGTTACTTGATTTTGGCTAAGTGATTGTTGAATCCCTGCCTTGGAAGAAATAGAATAAAATGGATTGATACTGGTGCGGTCTGGCCTCTTATCAAAGA